CTGGTATTTATTTGCTGAATAGACAGATTCGTTGCAAAAATCATGACTATACTTAACAATAAAATACTCGGAAAAGCCCACATACGACGAATATTTTTTGTTGCTGTCGGAAAAAGAAGAAGTCCCACTCCTATTAACATAGGAACTGGAAGTGGAAGGAAAGGTATGATCCACGCATATTGATATGTCTGTTCCATAAAAAAAGTTTTTTAATTCTTAATTAATATTAATTGTTTCCGATTCACCGAACCTTACCTCTTTTGAAAGGAGTCAATAAAAAAATGAAGATATGCACTAACTTTAACTAACTTAAATAGAATTCAAATTTCTTTTTACTTATTCTTTCTGAGTTTCTGCTAAATATTTCAAATATTCAAATCAAGAACTTACAATTGGTCAAATCATATGAAAGAAAGAGATTAATGATGAGTCTCCTTGGAATTTGAAAACTCGAGTCAAATTAGGCCTATTTTTCACCCCATCTTATCTATTCTTTTAGATTTTTAGAAAAAAAATATTATCTAGAAAAGAAATACATAATGAATTAGAAAAGTGCAAACTTTTTTTTTGAACAATAGATGTCTTTCACATCCAGCTATACCAATGAGTAATCTCTTAAGTTTAATTTAAATGGCAGTTCCAAAAAAACGTACTTCTGCATCAAAAAAGCGTATTCGTAAAAATGTTTGGAAAAGGAAGGGGTATTGGACAGCGTTAAAAGCATTTTCCTTAGGGAAATCTCTTTCTACCGGGAATTCAAAAAGTTTTTTTGTGCGACAAACAAATAAAATAAGTAATAAAACATAACACGTTGGAATAATCTGAATCGGTCTGACTCAAAAATTGACTCATTTCATTTAGAAAATAAAATTCCCGAATTCCATTCCCTGTTAAGCTAATCAATAGGAAATGGAATTCGTCCTACTCTTAGAATATGTAGAAGAATTCTTCTTCTGTTTACCTTACCAAATTCGAAAAAAGTTTCTTTTTGTTGACAAAAAACACAAGATACTAAAAAGAAAATTTAGTATATTTTATCATTTCCAAGCCGAGTCTTATTTTCCCCATCAACCTATTTGATACAATAATATAAGGTTTTCTTTTTTTTATAGATCTACTTTTTCTGTTATAGAAGGGCGGATAGAAAATCTTTCGTTACTAAAACCATTGAACCTAATTGATTAAAATTCTAAACTTTTTTGTGAAACTTTATTACTTTTGAATTTTCTCTGAAGTCTTCTATACTATAAACCCCCATATATCTCTCGCCATCAATCCAGGCAAAAACCCTTAGTGAAGATATTCTGGATAAATATGTGTCAATTTTGAATGATCCAAAACAGGTTCTTTTTTTATGTTCATTGATAAAATGGATTTTTTTGTTTCACTTTTTGAACTCAAATAAATCAAAAACAGTTCATTAAAAGAAAAATGTTTTTTTTTGGGGGGGGGAGGGGTTCTATCCCTTAATTCATAGTAGGACGATCGAGTTTTACAAGAGTTCAAGTCGAAGAGAGTATAAAATACACAATAAAACTAAGACCCTAAGCTAAAATAATGAACCTTCAAATACCTATTTGAACGGATTTTTATTCATCAATTTGAATCTTTCCTAAAAAATATTCCACCCAATTGAATTCTTAAATCTAGACGATTGCTTATTCATAGGCTATTATGAGTTCAAGACAGGCCGCTATGGTGAAATTGGTAGACACGCTGCTCTTAGGAAGCAGTGCGAGAGCATCTCGGTTCGAGTCCGAGTAGCGGCATATCATCTCCTAAAAAAGTAAATAGATCCTATAATGAATTCAATTGCCGATTTCTATTTTATAATTAAGGGACTCTTTTTTTTATGATATTTTCAACCTTAGAGCATATATTAACTCATATTTGTTTTTCGATCGTTCCAATTATAATTACAATTCATTTGATAACCTTTTTAGTCGATGAAATCGTAAAAGTATATGATTCATCCGAAAAGGGCATGATAATGACTTTTTTCTGTATAACAGGATTATTAATTACTCGTTGGATTTATTCGAGACATTTTCCACTAAGTGATTTATATGAATCATTAATCTTTCTTTCATGGAGCTTTTCCCTTATTCATATAGTTCCGTATTTCAAAAAAAATCCAAATCTTCTAAGCACAATAATTGGACCAAGTACTATTTTTACCCAGGGCTTTGCTACTTCAGGTCTTTTAACTGAAATACACGAATCCACAATATTAGTACCCGCTCTTCAATCTGAGTGGCTAATAATGCACGTAAGTATGATGATACTAGGCTATGCGGCCCTTTTATGTGGATCATTATTATCAGTATCACTTCTAGTCATTACAGTTAGAAAAAAGAGAAAGGTTTTTGCTACAAGTAATCATTTAGTAAATTTAAACGAGTCATTTTTCTTTGGTAAAATCGAATACATGAATGAACGAAGTAATATTTTCCAAAATACTTCTTTTTTTTCTCCAAAAAATTATTACAGGTCGCAATTG